AAAAAAGCATCCGTATCCGTGCTTTTTTTGATTTCTCAAAGAGTTCATAAAATGGACTTTCTAACGACCCCCAATCACCAATCCTGGCATGAATTGATAAAGATCCAATAAGTCCAACATTGATTCCTTCAGACGTGTCAATGGGACAAATACGCCCATAGTGACTAGGATGGATATCTCGTATCCGAAAATTAGCAGTTCGCCCTGTTAATCCGCCAGGGCCCAAATAACTCAATTTTCTCCCATGAACGATTTGTGTCAATGGATTTGTTCGATCCAAAACTTGAGATAATGGGTGTAATCCGAAAAAGGATTCATAAGTAGTTGTTAACGGAGTTGAAGTTACCAAATTCTGAGGAGTAGGTATCAATTTATGCCTAATTGCTCCGGAGATAGTTCCCTTAACTACATTTTCTAAACGAGCCAGAGCCAACCCGAGCTGGTCTTGTAAAAGATCCGCTACAGAGCGAATACGTTTATTTTTCAAATGATTCATATCATCAAGTGTACCCATTCCAAATTTCATCCCAATCAAATGATCGGCAGCTGCTAACACATCTCGTGGTAACAAAAATATATTGTTCTGAGGTATATTAAGATTCAGTCTCCAATTAATATTTCGGCGACCAATCCTTCCTAATTCACACCTTTGGTGAAAGAATTTTTTTTGTAATTCCTTACATAAGGATTCAGAAAATATAGGATCCCCACCTACACAAGAAAATTGTTGATAAAACTCCAAAATAGCATTTTCTTTTGATCCTATTTTTTTTTTCTCCTTATCGGTCAAGAAAGATAAGAAAATTTCAGGGTAGCAAACATTCTCTAGAATTTCTCGTAGATTCAAACCCATAGCTGATGATAGAACTAGAATAGATATTTTTTGTTTCCTACTGACCCGAGCCCATATTCTTGCTTTTTTATCAATCTCTAATTCTAACCTGCCTCCCCAATCTGATATTATGGTGCCGGTATAGACCGAAATCCCATTATGATCCAATTCTGACTGGTAATAGATACCGGGACTTTGCAATATTTGATTGATCACAATTCGGTAAATTCCGTTTACTATAGAAGTTCCAAGGGAATTCATTAAAGGAATGTTTCCAATAAAAATTCTTTGTTCTTGCATATTCCTACTGGTTTTCCAAATTAATCCCGCGGATACATATAATTCAGAAGAATATGTAAGTGATTCATAGACAGCATCTCGTTCTTTTATCAGAGGTTCTACCAATTGATATGTTTCCACAAATAATTGAAATTCAATTTCGTGATCTATATCTTCAATTTTTGGAAACTTAGCAAGTTCTTCTATTAAACCCTGATCAATAAACCGATAAAACCCTTCAAATTGTATCTGATTAAATCCGGGTATTGCAGATGTTCCCTCTTTTTCATCCCCAAGCATCTTTTTTGAATTTCCCATTTATCCGTTTATTGAAAAAATCCCATCCCATTTCTCATTCTTCACCGAATCATATCCATAGAATTCGATCTAGCAATAATGGAATTTCTATTCTGTTTACTGAATCACATGAAATTTTATCCAACTCCAAGATATATGGAATGTATTAAATACGTATGAAGGGAGACTATATTCAATTGGAATTTTTTATAAGAAATAGATCCAAATGGAACAGAATTGAGAAATACCGCTGGAACTTACGGAGTTTTGTAAAGACTAGAAAAAAAAAGTAATTTCATTTTCACCTATGATATTACATATTCCAATTCGATTGCATACCATAAAAAATGTATTCATCATTGGATCTGTTCGAGCAGATAAACATATAATAAATAGAAAACTTTTTTTTTAACCACTTTATTTTTTCATGTATTTTTTTTCATTGTTCAAACAAATATTTGCAGAAAAGAGATTTATTTTTACCTGTTTTGAATAGAATAGGAAGTAGGTAAGAAAACTTTTTTTTTATTTATTAATTGTTTTATTATTAAAATAAAAAAGAATGCACAGATATATATGTCTCTTTTTCTTCTTTTATTGTGGTACAGTTCTATTTGGGACAGCGCATGCTGGGCTCTATAAAAAAGGAAATGTTCTCTTCAAGGGAAAAATTGAAATATAAAAATTTATTGAGAATTACTCCTCAAAAGCATCTCTAGAGAGATAAAATACCCCATTATAGAGCTATAGTTCTATAACACAACGTAACGTATGTTCTGATTCTGGGGTTTACATATACTCATCATTACTGTTATAATTTAAATTGAAGAAGATTTCTTTTTAATTGAAAAAAACTCAATATAGATTAGTTAGAAATGCATTTCTAATGATTTTCTTAATATTATTAGAAATAAAAAACTGGAGATTTTAATTTTCATTCAAAAAAGGTCATGAATTTACAGTCAATAGTTAATGGTTCTGGTTTGTACTAGATTCGATATTTTGTGATTGAAAATCTATATATAGATTTTTTTCGGAATCGTTTTGGCGGCATGGCCGAGTGGTAAGGCGGGGGACTGCAAATCCTTTTTCCCCAGTTCAAATCCGGGTGCCGCCTTAATCAACAAAAAGCTAAAAACAAGTTCTTCTTTTCTTCTGATATAACTCGAAAAATTATTCCCTGGTAGAAGAAAAGGAACCAAACTGGTGATACTTTCTTTGATTCTAAGCATGGGGTCGGAAGGTTTTTCTAAAACAAAAATGAATCCTCGTTCGGGTCTGGGCTTCGGGGAAATATTCTAATCTACTGGCATAGGAGCTATCAAGACTTGCCAATTTCCTTCTATTTTTATTTTTTTGCATCCCTATTAGATTGTATGGATAATTTACTACTTTGATATAGAATATAGATATAGGTATAGAAAAACAGCCATAAAGTAACAAAACAAATGAATTCCTTTTTGGCAACACCTAGTCAAACCCTTTAACTTAGTATAGGGAGACATATTAGATCAAATGGAGACATCGAGGTCTTAAATAGATAGTGCTTTCTCTTTCTTAGCAATTTCGCCCCTTCCTTTTTTATTTATTTTTTTTTTTACGTTACGCGAATCAACAACAAAAAAAAAAAAGAGTAAGCACTATTATTCCTACCTGTTCCCATTCCCTTCGAGTGTTACTACAGATTTTGTATTTTGCTTATGTTTAATCTTTACCGATTCCAAATCATAGTCGTTTATTATATTGGTTTCTCAATAGTGTTCGGTACGAATCCCCTTTGACTCTTCACCGTCGATTCCACTATTATTAGTGAGGAATAATGGAATAATTCCTTTGTATTTATAGAGATCGGGGACATAATTCACATGGATATAGTAAGTCTGGCTTGGGCTGCTTTAATGGTAGTCTTTACATTTTCTCTTTCACTCGTAGTGTGGGGACGAAGTGGGCTCTAGAAATGCCCCTAATTGAGTTGAAGAATCAAATCATATCACTTGTTTTTATAGATCGGCTTTAACTATTTAGTCCACCTAATTGGACTCCCATGGGGTAATCGATGATATGAATCATACTCTTTCAATCAAAGAGATATGTCAATCAATGGAACTTACTTTTTTTATAGCTGGATACTAAGGAAGATCGGACTTTTTTATTTCTTTTTCTCTTTGCTATTCAAAGATTAAAGACAAAGTAAGTGTAGACGCACTTTCAATCAGCACTGATTTAGAATATATGTAGTTATCTAATAAGAAACTATACAAGAATAAGACGGGGGCGAGTCGCATATTGGGAATTGCTTTCTTTCTAATCCTCGAAGGAGGATTTGGCCTTTATCAACTTATTTCATATCATTGTTTGGGCGTTTTAAATCGTTTAGGTTTCCTCTCTCTTATTAGTAAATAAAAAAATCAAATGCTAAAATTAGTTCTAGTTCTGATCGGCCCAACTAGATGGAGCAAATTGGGCAGTTTGTCAATTATCTAGAATTATCTAGAATATAGGGAATTAATATACACATCTATGACGATAACATTGGAATCTATCGAAACTTAATCCTTTAGATTTAGTCTAGATTTCAACTTTATAGACTCAATCTTAGACTACCAGATAGATAGTATTGTAGAACTAGATGAATCTTTCTTTCTACTATACTATCTATCTCTTACTATCTATCTCTTAGAATACCACCGAGTCTAGTTTGCCCATGTGATTTGTGATTTAAGTTAAGACGTGAAATGAATTTGAATGAAACTTTCCTTCTGAGTTCTTATCAAAAATTGAATTAATCATTTTGACTGACTGTTTTTACGTAAATGATAAGTAGAAAAGCGGTCGGAACTAGAATGAATAGTGCAGTAGCAATAAATGCAAGAATATTTACTTCCATAATGTCATCGGTTTTTTTCTTCGCAATAACTCGGGATTTAATCCCCTAGAGATGATAAATTTTTCGTTTGAAAATTCAATTAATTTGAATTTATTTTTCGATGGTGTTGAATAGGATCAATATCAGGAATAACAATATCTGAGCTATCAAATCAATTCGTAGTCGCGACTTGAATAGTATAACATAGGAGAAGTTCTTTTATACATATCGAATCAAAATTTTGATTCCGTAACCAATCAATACAAGATTTCTTTATTTATTATATTATTATAATTTTCTTGTTAAATATGTTTCCTTTTTTTTCTATAAGCTTTATTGACTATTTTCATTTTAGCTTTTTCGTTAGGGCTTAAAAAAATACCGACTTTTTTCTTCGGGAATGAAAGTATGACCCCAACACCCTTTTACAAGTTCATAGAAAGGGAAAAACAAATTCATGTATTTATTGGCTATTCGATCCGTCGGGACTGGCGGGGCTCGAACCCGCAGCTTCCGCCTTGACAGGGCGGTGCTCTAACCAATTGAACTACAATCCCAGGGAAATAAGGGATCTAGCAGAAACTTTTTTTTCTCTTCGTAGAGTATTGGGTATTCTTAAGGACAAGGGGAGATTATACCATCGTATGGTAGATTGATCAATTATATTATTATTTGTATTATTGGGCCGAGCTGGATTTGAACCAGCGTAGACATATTGCCAACGAA